CTTTAAGTTTAAGCATAAATCAAACTTCTAAAAAAAAAAACACGGATCCGTTTTGGATAAATAAGATTCATGCTATACTTCTTACTACTGATTTTCACGAATTTGAACAGACAATAGATACACTCAATATCAAACCATTATCAACAGACAAAGAACTCTCTTTATTGACATTGACAGAAGATGAACAGGGAAACATCGATTCCGAGGATCGAGTCAAAATTTTGAAATTTTTATTCAATATAGTTATAACTAATCCCAACAATCAAACAATTCTAAAAAAATCTATTGGAATAAAAGAAATAAGTAAAAAAGTTCCTCGATGGTCATACAAATTAATCAAAAATTTAGAACAAGAGGACGAAGAAACCGCGGAAAAGTTAACAACAAAGCCTGAAATTCGTTCAAGAAAATATAAGCGCATAGTGATTTTTACTGATAACCAGGCAAACACCAAGACTTATACTAATACCAAGGATGCTAATGATCCTGATCGACCAGACGAAGTGGCTTTGATACGCTATTCGCAACAACCGGATTTTCGTCGAGACATAATAAAAGGTTCCATGCGTGCCCAAAGACGTAAAACAATTACTTGGGAACTGTTTCAAGCAAATGTACATTCTCCACTTTTTTTGGACAGAGTAGACAAACCCCGCTTTTTTTCTTTTGATATTTCTGTGCCGATGAAACTAATATCTCAAAATTGGATATATAAAAACAAAGAATCACAAATTTATGATTATACAGAAAAAAAAATTGAGAAAAAAGACGAGGACAAAAGAAAAAAATACAAAAGAGAAGAGAAAATGCGGCGAGAAATAGCAAAAGCTTGGGCTAGGAGTTTACTTGTTCAAGGAATGAGGAGCTTCCTGTTAATAACACAATCGATTCTTAGAAAATATATTATATTACCTTCATTGATAATAGCTAAAAACATTGCCCGTATGTTATTATTCCAATTTCCTGAGTGGTCCGAGGATTTCAAGGATTGGAAGCGAGAAATGCATGTTAAATGCACTTATGATGGTGTTCCATTATCCCAAACAGAATTTCCAAAAAACTGGTTAAGAGAAGGTATTCAGATAAAGATCCTATTTACTTTTTGCCTGAAACCTTGGCACAGATTTAAACTACAACCCTCTCATAAAGATCCAATGAAAAAAACGAAAGGCCAAAAGATTGATTTTTGCTTTTTAACAGTTTGGGGAATGGAAACTGAACTACCTTTCGGTTCTCCTCGAAAACGGCGTTCGTTTTTTGAGCCTATTTTTAAAGATCTAAAAAAAAAAATGAAAAAATTGAAAACTAACTATTTTATAGCTTTAACAATTTTTAAAGAAAGAACAAAATTAGAAGGAACAAAATTGTTTCGAAAAGTCTCAAAAGAAACAAAAAAATGGATCACTCAAAGTATTCTATTTCTAAAGGGAATAATAAAAGAACTTTCAAAAAGAAATCGAATTCCATTTTTTAGGTTGAGAGAAATATATGAATTGGCCGAAACTAAAAACGATTTGATAATCAGTAATAAGATGATTCACAAATCATCCCTTCAAATTCAATCTATGGAGTGGGCAAATTATTCATTAACATTAACAGAAAAAAAAAGAAAAGATCTGACTAAGAGAACAAACACAATCAAAAATCAAATAGAAAAAATTATAAAAGACAAGAAAAACGAATTTCTAACTCAAGAAATAAATATTAGTTCTAACAAACTAAGTTATCGGGATAAAATATTAGAATCATCAAAAAAGATTTGGCAAATATTAAAAAGAAGAAATATTCGATTAATCCGTAAATTCTATTTTTTTATAAAAATTTTCATTGAAAAGATATACATAGATATTATTCTATATATCATTAATATTCCAAGAACCAATACACAACTTTTTCTTGAATCAACAAAAAAAATAATTGAGAGATTCATTTACAATAATGAAGCAAATCAAGAAAGAATTAATAAAACAACTAAAAATACAATTCATTTTATTGCAACTATAAAAAACTCACTTTCTAATATTAGTATTAGAAATAAAAATGCAAAAGCTTTTTGTGACTTATCCTCCCTCTCACAAGCATATGTATTTTACAAATTATCACAAACCCAAGTTATTAGTTTTTATAAATTCAAACCTATCCTTCAATATCACGGAACATCTCTTTTTCTTAAAAATGAAATAAAAGATTATTTGGAAGAACAAGGAATATCTCATTCCAGATTAAGACATCATTATGGGTTAAGACAGAAAATCTTTTGGCATTCTGGAATGAATGAATGGAAAAACTGGTTAAGGAGTCATTATCAATACGATTTATTTCAGAGTAGATGGCTTAGATTAGTACCAGGACATTGGCGAAATAGAGTCAATCAACACTATATGGCTCAAAATAAAGATTTAACAAAATGGGATTCAGATGAAAAAGAAAGATTAATTCATTACGAAAAAAAAAATGATTTTCAAGCGAATTCATTACTGAATCAAGAATATAAACTGAATCAAGAACAAAAATATAAAAAATCTAATTTAAAAAAACACTATGGATATGATTTTTTTTCATATAAATCTATTAATTATCAAGATAAGAGGGACTCATATACTTATGGATCGCCATTACAAGTAAATAAGAGGGAAGAGATTTCTTATAATTACAACATGGATAAACGAAAATTTTTTGATACACTGGGGGATATCCCTCTACATAATTATCTAGGAGAAGACGATATTCTAGATGCTATGGGGAAATTTTCGCATAGACAATTTTTTAATTGGCGAATTCTTCGTTTTTGTCTTAGAAATAAGGCCAATATTGAGTCCTGGGTCAATACCAGTACCAAGAGTAACAAAAATATTAAGACTGTGGTTAATAATTATAAAAAAATTGATAAAATTAATAAGAGGGACCTTTTTTATTTCACAATTTATCAAGATCAAGGAAGCAACCCATCCAATAAAAAAAGAAGCCCTTTTGATTGGATGGGAATGAATGAAGAAATACTAAGTTGTCCTATATCGAATCTGGAACTTTGGTTCTTCCCAGAATTTGTGCTACTATATAATGCATATAAGGTTAAACCATGGATCATACCAATAAAATCACTTCTTTTAAATTTTAATGGAAATGGAAACATTAATAAAAATATTATTGAAATTAATAAAAATATTATTGAAAATAAAAAAAGGGACCCCCTTATAGCACCGAATGAAAAAAAAATTCTTGGATTAGAGAATCGAAATCAAGAAGAAAAAGAACCCATAGGCGAAGGGGATTTTGTATCAGATGCACAAAAACAAGGAAATTTTAGATCCGTTCTCTCAAACCAAGAAAAAGATGTTGAAGAAGATTATGGTAAATCAGACAGAAAAAAACGTAGAAAGAAAAAGCAATCCAAGAGCAACACGAAAGCAGAGCTTGATTTCTTCCTAAAAAGGTATTTGCGTTTTCAATTGAGATGGGCTAATTCTTTAAATAAAAGACTAATCAATAATATCAAAGCATCTAGTTTCCTGCTTAAACTGATAAATCCAAACGAAATTGTTATAGCCTCTATTCACAGGGGAGAAATGCATCTGGATATTTTGATGAATCAGAAGGATTTAACTCTTAGAGAATTAATGAAAAAAGGAATATTGATTATCGAGCCAATTCGTCTGTCTGTCAAAAATGATGGACAATTTATTCTATATCAAACTATAAGTATTTCATTGGTTCATAAAAATAAACAACAAATTAATCAAAGATACCAAGAAAAAAACTATATTGATAAAAAGAATTTTGATGAATCCATTGCAAGACATCAAAAAATGACTGAAAATAAAGACAAAAATCATTATGATTTGTTTGTTCCTGAAAATATTTTATCCACTAACCACCGGCGAGAATTGCGAATTCGAATTTCTTTCAATTCAAGGGATAAAAATGGTATGCATAGAAATCCAGTATTTTTAAATAATCTAAAAAATTGTGGTCAAGTTTTGAATAAAAACAAACGTCTTGATAGTGATAAAAAGAAACTAATTAAATTAAAGTTCTTTCTTTGGCCCAATTACCGATTAGAAGATTTAGCTTGTATGAATCGCTATTGGTTTAATACTAATGATGGCAGTCGTTTCAGTATGGTAAGGATACATATGTATCCGCGTTTGAAAAGTCGTTAATGGTACATTTTCCCCTATATTATGTATGTACCGTGTCGGGTATATGAAAACAAATAGATGGGCACAAGGATCGTCTTACATTCGATTCTGATACATGATATTAATTTAATGACATACATATCAATTAGAAATGAATCAAAAAAATCCTCTTAGTTGAACTCTAAAATTTTCTCTTTTGTAGAAATCTATCACTCTTTTGTATCCCTATACGAATCAAATTGAAAACCGGATTGATTCATTTTATTTGAAAAAATTATATCATAACGAACTTAAAATCATTGTGCATATCAAAATGACTGGTATTATTATTACTGATCAGTAAAATTAACATTCAAAAAAAGGGGGAGAGAAAATCTTGTTTTATGGTAAAAAATTCATTCATCTCAGTTATTTTTCAAGAAAAAAAAGAAGAAAACAAGGGGTCTGTTGAATTTCAAATAGTCAGTTTCACCAATAAGATACGAAGACTTACTTCCCATTTGGAATTGCACAAAAAAGACTATTTATCTCAGAGAGGTCTACGTAAAATTCTAGGAAAACGTCAACGGCTGCTGTCTTATTTATCAAAAAAAAATAAAATACGTTATAAAGAATTAATTAGTGAGTTGGATATTCGAGAATCAAAAAATCGTTAATTTTAAAATTTGGAATTAGTCGATTTATTAGATTTTTCATTTTGATGTACTTCTTTTCGTTTTCAACAATTCATGTAAGAATGAATCGAGGAAAAACTTATGAATCTATTAGCTACAGAAAAAGACCTTATGATAGTCAATATGGGACCTCACCACCCATCAATGCACGGTGTTCTTCGTCTCATCGTTACTCTAGACGGTGAAGATGTTGTTGACTGTGAACCCATATTAGGTTATTTACACAGAGGAATGGAAAAAATTGCGGAAAACCGAACAATTATACAATATTTGCCTTATGTAACGCGTTGGGATTATTTAGCCACTATGTTCACGGAAGCAATAACCGTAAATGGACCAGAACAATTGGGCAATATTCAAATCCCTAAAAGAGCCAGCTATATCAGAGTAATTATGTTGGAGTTGAGTCGTATAGCTTCTCATCTATTATGGCTTGGACCTTTTATGGCAGATATTGGTGCACAGACCCCCTTTTTCTATATTTTCAGAGAAAGAGAATTAGTATATGATCTATTCGAAGCTGCCACCGGTATGAGAATGATGCATAATTATTTTCGTATCGGAGGAGTAGCCGCCGATTTACCTTATGGCTGGATAGATAAATGTTTGGATTTCTGCGATTATTTTTTAACAGGAATTGTTGAATATCAAAAACTTATTACGCGAAATCCTATTTTTTTAGAACGAGTTGAAGGGATAGGCGTTATTGGTGGAGAAGAAGCAATAAATTGGGGTTTATCCGGCCCAATGCTACGAGCATCTGGAATCAAATGGGATCTTCGTAAAGTTGATCATTATGAGTGTTACGACGAATTTGATTGGGAAATCCAGTGGCAAAAAGAAGGAGATTCATTAGCTCGTTATTTAGTCCGAATCAGTGAAATGACGGAATCCATAAAAATAATTCAACAGGCCCTGGAAGGAATTCCGGGGGGTCCCTATGAGAATTTAGAAATCCGATGCTTTGATCGAAAAAGGGATCCAGAATGGAATGATTTTGAATATCGATTCGTTAGTAAAAAACCTTCTCCTACATTTGAATTACCGAGACAAGAACTTTATGCGAGAATGGAAGCCCCAAAGGGAGAATTAGGAATTTTTCTGATAGGGGATCAAAGTGGTTTTCCTTGGAGATGGAAAATTCGCCCGCCGGGTTTTATCAATTTGCAAATTCTTCCTCAGTTAGTTAAAAGAATGAAATTGGCTGATATTATGACGATACTAGGTAGCATAGATATCATTATGGGAGAAGTTGATCGTTGAAATGATAATTTATACAACAGAAGTACAAGATATCAATTCCTTTTACAGATTGGAATCTTTAAAAGAGGTCTATGGGATCATATGGATGTTTGTCCCTATTTTGACTCTTGTAGTGGGAATCACTACAGGTGTACTAGTAATTGTATGGTTAGAAAGAGAAATATCTGCAGGAATACAACAACGTATTGGGCCTGAATACGCCGGTCCTTTGGGAATTCTTCAAGCTCTAGCAGATGGAACAAAACTGCTTTTCAAAGAGAATATTCTTCCATCTAGAGGAAATACTGGTTTATTCAGTATTGGACCGTCTATAGCAGTCATATCAATTTTACTAAGTTTTTCAGTAATTCCTTTTAGCTCTCGCCTTATTTTAGCCGATCTCAATATCGGTATTTTTTTATGGATTGCCATTTCAAGTATTGCTCCTGTTGGACTTCTTATGTCAGGATACGGATCAAATAATAAATATTCCTTTTTAGGTGGTCTGCGAGCTGCTGCTCAATCGATTAGTTATGAAATACCATTAACTCTATGTGTTTTATCAATATCTCTACGTGCGATTCGATGAAATATAAACTTTTCTTTTCCCTATTCCTTTCGTTCTAGAAAATAAGCTGAATGGATTGAATAGATATCTTTGTTTTTTATTATCCTTCAGGTTGATAAACTAAATTAGATAGTTATATATGAGTGAAAGAAAGCAGCTTATAAATTCGCAGTAAATTAAACAAAAAAATTGAATCTCATTTCCTATGTACAAGAGTTAAGTGGAAGAAAACATAAGAGGAAGAAGTCTTTACCCCAAGACGGGTTGATTAGTCAATCTAGCTTGAAGCGGGCTCAAAAGATCAACCGTATATAGTTTTCGCTATCCTTTGTATGGATTCCCATACATGTATTGCCAAAACAAACGGGGGATTGAACAAAAAAAATGAGTGGATGATTAGGAACACCAAAATACACAAAGGATTAGTAATGGAGATCATGTAAATTATCTAAAAGGATATTTCTGGATAACATAAAAAGAATACTAATTGGGGCTTTAAATTAGTAGAAATGAGTAGGCAGTACTCCCCACGATTCCGGTCCAGAGTATGCTCCTATCCACCGATTAAATTAATGACTATCGGGAACGAAATAATCCTTTACTATTTTTTAGTTTAAGCCCCCATTCGTAGTTTTCTCATATCAGAAAGAAGAATAGGAACGAAAAAGAAACAATAAAGAATAAAAAAGAAATTTTTTTTTTATTCTTTCTTTCATATATATAGAGTATAGAGAGCTATAAGCCGTGTCATGATTTATGAGCTAATGTAATGTTTCATTTTTTTTCGTAATCGAAAACAATGGGTTGAAATATCTATTGATATTTCTACAAGAAGCATTTTATTGAAGGCTTAGGTTATTACTCAACAACTAAAAATTGAAATTCTTAACGGGCGAGATCAATTCCGAAGCACTTTTTTTTTATTTATTTATTCGTCATAATATAGCAGACAGAATTCCAGTGGTATAATCTTGGACCTTCCAATCCATTTTTTCTCTATCTATTCTACAACCATACGAAGATAAATAATACTGATTCGGTCCTTAAATTTATTTGTGACACACGAGGAGCCGTATGAGTTGAAAACCTCATGTACGGTTTTGGACTAGCGATGGAAACAGTGATGTTATCATCGACTATAATTATCTAACAGTTCAAGTACAGTTGATATAGTTGAGGCGCAATCAAAATATGGTTTTTGGGGATGGAATTTGTGGCGTCAGCCAATAGGGTTTATCGTTTTTATAATTTCTTCTCTAGCAGAATGTGAGAGATTACCTTTTGATTTACCAGAAGCCGAGGAAGAATTAGTAGCAGGGTATCAAACCGAATATTCGGGCATCAAATTTGGTTTATTTTACGTTGCATCCTATCTAAATCTATTACTTTCTTCGTTATTTATAACAGTTCTTTACTTGGGGGGTTGGAATATTTCCATTCCGTACGTATTCGTCCCTGAGCTCTTTGAAATAAATAAAATGAATGGAATCTTTGGAACAACAATTGGTATCTTTATTACATTAGCTAAAACTTATTTGTTTTTGTTTATTTCTATCGCAACAAGATGGACTTTACCTAGGTTAAGAATGGACCAATTATTAAATCTTGGATGGAAATTTCTTTTACCCATTTCTCTCGGTAATCTATTATTAACAACTTCTTTCCAACTTCTTTCACTGTAAAGAAAAAAGGAATATGAGATTCATGACTTGGTTCAAACAAGAGAAAGAAACAAACATAAAAATATTCATAGATATTCACGATATGTTCCCTATGATAACTGGGTTCATGAATTATGGCCAACAAACAGTCCGAGCAGCAAGGTACATTGGTCAAGGTTTCATGATTACCTTATCCCACGCAAATCGTTTACCCGTAACTATTCAATACCCTTATGAAAAATTAATCACATCGGAGCGTTTCCGCGGGCGAATCCATTTTGAATTTGATAAATGCATTGCTTGTGAAGTATGTGTTCGTGTATGCCCTATAGATCTACCTGTTGTTGATTGGAAATTTGAAACGGATATTCGAAAAAAACGATTGCTTAATTACAGTATTGATTTCGGAATTTGTATATTTTGTGGTAACTGCGTTGAGTATTGTCCAACAAATTGTTTATCAATGACTGAAGAATATGAACTTTCTACTTACGACCGTCACGAATTGAATTATAATCAAATTGCTTTGGGCCGTTTACCGATGTCAGTAATTGACGATTATACAATTCGAACAATTTTTAATTCGCCTCAAAGAAAAACTGAGTAAGTAAACCTCCTATTCTAGTAAGGAGAAATTTCCAATTCTTTTATTTTAAGGTTCCGTTTTGGTTTAAGTTAAAAGAATGTTTGGTTTGAATTAAAAGAATGAGGCCTTTCCCTTTGTTTGGTCAATAAATAAAAATTCAATTACAAATTAACTGGTTGAACTGGTTGATAAGAATTTCGAATTCATTTTTATTGAAAATCTATTAATATATTCGTAATTATTTCGAAATATATAGTTTCAAAAAAAAATACCCTTTCGAACAAACAAAAAAAAGAATCAAAAACGAAACTGTCCAATAATTGTACTTAGATCAATTCACACCGAATAGATTAGAATTTTATTCAATTAGGAACGTATCATAAAAAAAAAATCCCTGGTCGGGTCAATAAGATCATGAAAAGCATTTCGATTTATTTATCTCTATATAATGGATTTGCCTGGACCAATACACGATTTTCTTTTAGTTTTTCTGGGATCGGGTCTTATATTAGGGGGCCTGGGAGTGGTATTACTTACCAATCCAATTTATTCTGCCTTTTCATTGGGATTGGTTCTTGTTTGTATATCCTTATTCTATATTCTCTCAAATTCTCATTTTGTAGCTGCTGCCCAGCTCCTTATTTATGTGGGAGCCATAAATGTTTTAATCCTATTTGCTGTGATGTTCATGAATGGTTCAGAATATTATAAAGATTTTAATCTGTGGACCATTGGGAACGGCCTTACTTCGTTGGTTTGTACAAGTATTCTTGTTTCGTTAATTGCTACTATATTAGATACATCATGGTACGGGATTATTTGGACTACAAGATCAAACCAAATTATAGAACAAGATTTGATAAGTAATAGTCAACAAATTGGAATTCATTTAGCAACAGATTTTTTTCTTCCATTTGAATTCATTTCAATAATTCTTTTAGTTGCTTTGATAGGTGCAATTGCTGTGGCTCGTCAGGTGCAATTGCTGTGGCTCGTCAGTAATAAATAGGAATAGCAAGCAATCTAAATTAAACTTTTTTCTGTCTTATCGCATCTATTTTCCTTGAATTCTATTTGAATATTGTTCGTGTATAAAATAGAAATTCGGTTATTCGATATATTTCCAATATATTCTTTTTGTTCTATTCTATTCTAGTCAATCAAATCCCTTGAATTATTGTTCAATTACTGTTCATATTAAAATGAATCGAAATTAAGAAGGAGTTGGTCAATGATGCTCGAACATATACTTGTTTTGAGTGCCTATTTATTTTCTATCGGTATTTATGGATTGATCACGAGTCGAAATATGGTTAGGGCCCTTATGTGTCTTGAACTTCTACTGAATGCGGTTAATATAAATTTTGTAACATTTTCTGATTTTTTTGATAGTCGGCAATTAAAAGGAAATATTTTCTCAATTTTTGTTATAGCTATTGCAGCCGCTGAAGCAGCTATTGGATCAGCTATTGTTTCCTCAATTTATCGTAACAGAAAATCAACGCGTATCAATCAATCAACTTTGTTGAATAAGTAATATTAATAATATTAAATTCTAAGATTCACCAATTTGAATTAGCATGTCCAATATGTTGGAATCTACATCATGTTTTCGTTTTCGAAAACGTAAGAAATCAAAGTATCTTGGTTCTTTCTTATGAGTTGATCCCGAAGGAAATTGATTAGAAAATCTCTGGTAAATCGTTGATTCATCTAGGGTTTAACTATAATGATTCATTTATTACTAGATTGAAATTTTATGATGTTCAAAAATTTATAGATCCCATGTCACATTCAGTCAAAATTTATGATACATGTATAGGGTGTACTCAATGTGTCCGAGCCTGCCCCACCGATGTGTTAGAAATGATACCTTGGGATGGATGTAAAGCTAAGCAAATTGCTTCCGCTCCAAGAACCGAAGACTGTGTTGGTTGTAAGAGATGTGAATCCGCTTGTCCAACGGATTTCTTGAGCGTTCGAGTTTATTTATGGCATGAAACAACTCGAAGCATGGGTCTAGCTTATTGATACGTTCCAGAAAACCCCACTTGAATACATTTTGAATCCATTTGATTTTTTTTTACTGAAAAAACCCGTGCTCAAAAAAAGTCTTTTTGAGCACGGGTTTTTCTGGTCCAAGTGTATCTTGTCTTTACCACGAATTATTTTCCTTGGTTAACAATAATTGTAGTTTTACCAATATTTGCAGGTTCGTTAATTTTCTTTCTTCCTCATAGAGGAAATAAGCTAATTAAGTGGTATACCATGTGTATATGCATATTCGAACTCCTTCTAACAACCTATGCATTTTGTTATCATTTCCGATTGGACGATCCATTAATCCAGCTGGCGGAAGATTATAAATGGATAAATTTTTTTTATTTTTACTGGAGATTGGGAATAGATGGACTTTCTATAGGGCCCATTTTACTGACAGGATTTATCACCACTTTAGCTACTTTGGCGGCTTGGCCAGTTACTCGGGATTCGCGATTATTCCATTTCCTGATGCTAGCAATGTACAGTGGTCAAATAGGATCATTTTCTTCTCGAGACCTTTTACTTTTTTTCATCATGTGGGAGTTCGAATTAATTCCTGTTTATCTACTTCTATCCATGTGGGGGGGAAAGAAACGTCTGTACTCGGCTACAAAATTTATTTTGTACACTGCAGGAGGTTCCATTTTTCTATTAATAGGGGTTTTGGGTATCGGTTTATACGGTTCTAATGAACCAACATTAAATTTTGAAACATTAGCTAATCAATCGTATCCGGTCGCACTGGAAATAATATTCTATATTGGATTTCTTATTGCTTTTGCTGTCAAATCGCCGATTATACCCTTACATACGTGGTTACCCGACACCCACGGGGAGGCACATTACAGTACTTGTATGCTTCTAGCCGGAATTTTATTAAAAATGGGAGCATACGGATTAGTTCGGATCAATATGGAATTATTACCCCATGCTCATTCCATATTTTCTCCCTGGTTGATAATAGTGGGTACAATGCAAATAATTTATGCAGCTTCAACATCTCTTGGTCAACGGAATTTAAAAAAAAGAATAGCCTATTCCTCCGTATCTCATATGGGTTTCATAATTATAGGAATTGGTTCTATAACTGATACGGGACTCAACGGAGCTATTTTACAAATAATATCTCATGGATTTATCGGGGCTGCACTTTTTTTCTTGGCAGGAACGAGTTATGATAGAATGCGTCTTGTTTATCTCGATGAAATGGGCGGAATGGCTATTCCGATTCCAAAAATATTTACGATGTTCAGTATCTTATCGATGGCTTCTCTTGCATTACCGGGCATGAGTGGTTTTGTTGCAGAATTGATAGTCTTTTTTGGAATAATTACCAGCCAAAAATATTTTTTAATGCCAAAAATGCTAATTACTTTCGTAATGGCAATTGGAATGGTATTAACTCCTATTTATTCATTATCTATGTCACGTCAAATGTTCTATGGATACAAGCTATTTAATGCTCCAAGTTCTTATTTTTTTGATTCTGGACCACGAGAGTTATTTGTTTCGATCTCTATCTTTCTACCAGTAATAGGTATTGGTATTTATCCGGATTTCGTCCTCTCATTATCAGGTGAGAAGGTCGAAACTATTCTATATAATTATTTTTATAGATAGTTTTAATGAATAAAACAAAAAATCAAAAAGTAATCCTATGACTTTTAAAATTGTTCGTTGTACAGTGAAAAAAATAAGTCTTTTTCTCCTCTCTTAAGTTTTAGTTAAGTAAAAAAAAAAGGTAAAAGAATTAAATTGAATTTTAATCAGACATCTAATTGAATTTTAATCAGACATCTTTGGCTTTTGTTAGAACCTTTTGAATCAAGTAGTGGAGTGATTCAAAAGGTTCTTGACAGCTTACAATAAGTTTTTTTATATATACGCTGTCTTATGTTAGTTTTTGGTAGGCTTAGCCTCTTTATTCAATTAGATGTTAATGTAAATGAGCCATAACTATGTAAACCTATTCCTAATAGATTGACCCCAAAATAGCATATCCAAATCATAAGAAATCCCATAGAAGCCACAAGTGCGGAATTTACACCTTCAAAATTTGTATTTGTTCGGGTATGTAAATAAATCGCGAATACGGTCCAAGTAATAAATGCCCAAGTTTCCTTTGGGTCCCAATTCCAATATGAGCCCCATGCCTCATTAGCCCATACGGCTCCCGAAAGAATTCCTATGGTTAAAAAGATAAACCCGAGACTAATAATACGATAACTCCAACGATCCAATTGTTGAGTCAATTGATACCTGTAATAATTTTTAGAAGAAAGAAAATAAGTGTTTAATAAAACATTGCTTCTTTCATTCATGTATTGGATTTCGCCAAACGAAAATGCCTGATTTAATAAATTATTGTTTTTACCAATAATCTTGATAGCTTTTCGAAATGTAATGACTAGAAGAGCTACTGATAATAATGATCCACATAAAAGAGCTGCATAGCCTAATACCATCATACTTACGTGCATCATTAACCACTGGGATTGGAGAGCAGGCGCTAATGTTGCGGATTGATGCATTTTGGTTAAAAGACCCGAAGTGGCAAAGCCTTGGGTAAAAATAGCACTTGGTGCGGTTATTGCGCTTAAATCATTTTTACGCTTTTTAAAATGGGAAACCATATGAATAAGGGAGAAACCCCATGAAAGAAAGATTAATGATTCATATAAATCACTTAATGGGAAATGTCCTGAATAAATCCAACGAGTGACTAATAATCCTGTTATACAGAAAAAGGTAACTATCGTGCCCTTTTCTGATGAATCATATAGTCCTACGACTTCATCGACTAATAAGAATAAGGTTAAAAAATGAATTGTAATTACAATTGAAACGACTGAAAAGGATATATGAGTTAATATATGCTCTAAAGTTGAAAAAATCATAAAAATTATGAAAAAAGCGAGGGTTTCTAGATTTTATGGAATGGAAATCAGGAATTAAATTCATTATAGGACTTATTCTATCTCTTTTAGAAGATACTATGCCGCCACTCGGACTCGAACCGAGATGCTCTAGCACTGCTTCCTAAGAGCAGCGTGTCTACCGATTTCACCATAGCGGCTTGCTCGAAATCATAATAACCCATTTTTTATTCAATCGTCGAGATTGAAGGTGAAGGGGTCAATTCAATGTAAAATGTCAAATTTTTTAGGAAGCATTTAATTTAAATTGATGAATAAAAACTCGTTTAAATAGCAATTTTACGATTCAAAAAGAATCTTTATTATTTATCGTATCGTTTTATTTAATTATCCTTTTATTTAATTATCCTTTTATTTAATATTTAATTATTTCGTCAACAGAGATTTTTTAGTTTGTGTTTTCCTAAAAGAGAACTCCTCTATTGTAACTAAACTAACTAGTTGTAACTTCAATTCATAGATAAAATTCAACAAAAAAATGTTCTTTATCATTTTAATTTTTTAATGATTCATTTATTCATTCAATTGATAAGCATTCTTTTATAGATTCATAAAAATCATATCATATAAAAGAATGAATAATTGAATGAAAAAAATATGATTTTTTTAGATCACAATTTCAGTACCACATCCAACGATTTCAAAAGATTTATGTAATTTGTATAGCTTTGTATTAATTGTTAGGATTTTGCGTTTTAAGGATTTATCAAACCAACTAGATATTGGGTTGTACACGTTACGTTATATAAAAAACATTTCGATTCCTGTCATAATTGTACCATACTTCAAAAAAGTATTTCGAATTTCGAATTCTAAATGTCTTGATTCATCTTCTTATACAAACATAGGATTTTTTTTAGATCACTTAAAATTGATACATTATTTGTATATCCACTAAATTAGAAAGGGGGTTTTTCTCAATTGGGTTGAAAGCAAGGGAAGGATATATAGTAATTCAGAGAAATAATGATTCATAAAGTTATAAAATTAAAACTTAATGGATTAGTTTCGACAACCCAGTTAAAGCTCTTCTATATTATATATGTGCTCCGCTATAGCTATAGTATAAATATAAACTAGAAAAATGATTATTATTTAATTATTTAGTATTATAAAATTATTTAGTATTATAAAATTATTTAGTATTATAAATTGAATATTCTAAAAATAACAAATTATTAAAACACTAACAAATTATTATAACACTAACATAACAAATGGGCGATGGGGAAAATAAGAATCCCCACCCCGGAAATGAAAATGAAAAAAAAAATATTCAAAAAGGAAAACCTTTGTATCTGATTCGAGTTAAACCAATTCAGATTACTCCAAATTTATTTGTCGTACAAAAAAACTTTTCGAATTACCCGTAGAAAGAGATTTCGCTAATGAAAAAGCTTTCAACGCCGCACAATATCCTTTCTTTTTCCAAACATTTTTTCGAATACGCTTTTTTGATGTAGAAGTACGCTTTTTTGGAACTGCCATTCAAAAAAAGGTTATTCAGTGCTATAGTTGGATGTCAAAGACATCTATTTTGAAAACAAAAAGATCGGTCTCTTTATGTCATTATTTATCTATTCCTATAGATTTTCTAGATTCTAATTCTATATATACTACTATACAAATTTCATAAAAAAAAATAAATAGAGATGGGAAAATAACAGAAAATGGTTCTATTCTAGAACAAAAAAAAACAAGACTATTTTATTACCTGCAAGTCATATATACTCTCCGAATCATGAATAAGTTAAAAAAAAAAAAATTGAATTCTATATTTAATTTGAATAATTTATATAATTTATTTAAAAGATTATTTTCAATAAATTTAAAATTTATTAATTTGAGCACAAATATTGAATGCAATTGATCAATTTAGATAAAATTTTTAGATCCAATCGCCTGATTAAAAATCGAGCGAATTTGGGCTCGATACTTAGAAACTCAAACCCAACTCGGCCCAAACAAAATTAAAATTAACAGAAAATGGTTCTATTCTAGAACAAAAAAAAACAAGACTATTTTATTATTAATAGTGATTTTTTCCTTTAATTATTAAATTATATGGAAATATAAAGAAAATATCGGATGGTCTTTCCTACAAGAATAAATTCATTTATTGTAATGGAAGACAATCAATCAGTTCCGCAATGAAAATGAACTAGTTAATAAGTTCGAATAAACAAACTCAAATAATTCGTTTTTCTTTTATTAAGTCAAGTTCTAGGACATCCTATGATTCATATCAAAATCAAGTACTTTTTGTGGTGGAATTCCTTGTATTCTTGATCGATGTATATAAATTATTGTAGTACGTAATAATAAATAATAATTGATAATATTCATAAAAATATTACTAAAAAAAAAGAATTCTTTTTTTTCATTAGTAACTCGGTGATATTATTTGATTACTTCTAACTTCGAAATTTGAATATTTTTGAAATATGCGAGAAAGGTTAAAAAATTAAGACTAGAAAATTCCAGTTAACTTTGTAATATCTTGATTTTTTTTTATTGCCTCCTTTCAATCAAAAGAGATAAGAGCCGGTGAATCAGAAACAATTAATTAAGAAAGAATAAGAAAAAAAGTTTTTATGGAGTATACATATCAATATTCATGGATCATACCTTTTGTACCACTTCCCATTCCTATTTTAATAGGAATGGGACTCCTACTTTTTCCGACGGCAACAAAAAATCTTCGTCGTATGTGGGCTTTTCCCAATATTTTATTGTTAAGTATAGTTATGATTTTTTCGGTCGATCTGTCTATTCAGCAAATAAATAGAGGTTCTATCTATCAATATGTATGGTCGTGGACCATCAATAATGATTTTTCTTTCGAGCTTGGCTACCTTATTGATTCACTTACCTCTATTATGTCAATATTAATCACTACTGTTGGAATTTTTGTTCTTATTTATAGTGACAATTATATGTCTCATGATCAAGGATATTTGAGATTTTTTGCTTATATGAGTTTGTTCAATACTTCAATGTTGGGATTAGTTACTAGTTCTAATTTGATACAAATTTATATTTTTTGGGAATTAGTTGGAATGTGTTCTTATCTATTAATAGGGTTTTGGTTCACACGACCCGCTGCGACAAACGCTTGTCAAAAAGCGTTTGTAACTAATCGGATAGGCGATTTTGGTTTATTATTAGGAATCTTAGGTTTTTATTGGATAACGGGAAGTTTCGAATTTCAAGATTTGTTCGAAATATTTAATAACTTGATTTATAATAATGAGGTTCATTTTTTATTTGTTACTTTATGTGCCTCTTTATTATTTGCCGGCGCAGTTGCTAAATCTGCGCAATTTCCCCTTCATGCATGGTTACCTGATGCCATGGAGGGGCCTACCCCTATTTCGGCTCTTATACATGCTGCCACTATGGTAGCAGCGGGAATTTTTCTTGTAGCCCGCCTTCTTCCTCTTTTCATAGTTATACCTTACATAATGAATCTAATATCTTTGATAGGTATAATAACAGTATTATTAGGGGCTACTTTAGCTCTTGCTCAAAAAGATATTAAGAGGGGTTTAGCCTATTCTACAATGTCCCAACTGGGTTATATGATGTTAGCTCTAGGTATGGGGTCTTATCGAGCCGCTTTATTTCATTTGATTACTCATGCTTATTCGA